TGAAAAGAAGAATAAATGGGTTTATATAAAAAGGACGCTAGAAATATTCCAAAATAAGCTATACTGACTGAAAAAATTGCATCCTTAAAAAATTCATACCAATCTGCTGAATCCTTTGACTTTTGATGTAAAAGGTTGATAGACGGAGCTAACCATTTGGATAATATGCCCAAATCTGTTCCTTCTTGATTAAAAGGAATTCCCAGAATTCCAACAAACAAAGTAAATAGGACTAATACAAGTAACGGAAATAACATAGTATTGTCCGATTCATAAGGATAGGAATAAGGCTTTTTATTATCAAAATGAACAATATTAATAAAAGGACGTCCCCTATTTCTTTTTGTTACATTGTCATCACTTCGATAGGTCGTTTTCGAAAAAAAAGAAGAACTTTCATTATTATTCATTCTTAATAAACGCAAATTTTTATTAATTCTTTTCGAACACCCTTTACCCCATAGAGATATTGAATATAAAGGGGTATTTTGGCTGCCACTGTACTTTTGAAAATTAACGTTTAAATGCCCCTCAAAAGTCAGTAAATAGATCCGAAACATATAAAATGCGGTTAATCCTGCTGTGGCCCAAGCTATTATTGCGAAAATCGGCGAATACAACCAAGTATCATTAAGAATTTCATCTTTTGACCAAAAACAAGCAAGAGGCGGAATACCACAAAGAGAAAGTGTACCTAATAAAAAAGAGATTTTGGTAATCGGTACATATTTTGTTAAACCGCCCATAAGGACCATATTCTGACTTTTCTCCGGAGAATAGCCAACAACAGTTTCCATTGAATGAATAACGGATCCAGACCCTAAAAATAATAATGCTTTGGAATAAGCATGAGTAATCAAATGAAATAAAGCACTTCTGTAAGATCCCATTCCTAGAGCTAACATCATATAACCCAATTGAGACATTGTCGAATAAGCTAAACCCCTCTTAATGTCTGTTTGAGCAAGAGCTAAAGTAGCTCCTAATAATACTGTGATTATACCTATCAACGAGATTAAATTCATTATATAAGGTATAAGTATAAAAAGAGGAAGCAGGCGAGCTACAAGAAAAATCCCCGCTGCTACCATAGTAGCAGCATGTATAAGAGCCGAAATAGGAGTGGGTCCCTCCATAGCATCAGGTAACCATATATGAAGGGGAAATTGTGCAGATTTCGCAACTGCACCGGCAAATAATAGAGCCGCACACAAAGAAACAAATGGAGAATTTACTTCATTATTATAAATCAAGTTATTGAATATTTCGAATAAATCCCGAAATTCAAAACTCCCAGTTATCCAATAAAAACCTAAAATTCCTAATAATAAACCAAAATCCCCTACACGGTTAGTTACAAATGCTTTTTGACAAGCATTTGCTGCAGGAGGTCGTGTGAACCAAAACCCTATTAATAAATAGGAACACATTCCAACCAATTCCCAAAAAATATAAATTTGTATCAAATTCGAACTAGTAACTAATCCGAACATGGAAGTAGTGAAAAAACTCATATAAGCAAAAAATCTCAAGTATCCTTGATCGTGAGCCATATAATTATCACTATAAATAAGAACCATAATTCCAACAGTAGTGATTAACATTAACATAATAGAAGTAAGCGGATCGATCAAGTAGCCGAATTCTAAAGAAAAATCATTATCGAGCGTCCAAGACCATACATATTGATAGATAAAATTGCTATTTATTTGCTGAATAGACAGATTAATTGAAAAAATCATGACTATACTTAACAATAAAATACTCGGAAAAGCCCACATACGACGAAGATTTTTTGTTGCTGTCGGAAAAAGAAGAAGTCCCGCTCCTATTAACATAGGAACTGGAAGTGGAAGGAAAGGTATCATCCACGCATATTGATATGTCTGTTCCATAATTTTTTTTGTAATTTTTAATTAATATTAATTGGTTCCGATTCCCCGGATCTTACCTCTTTTGAAAGGAGTCAATAAAAAAATGAAGATATGCACTAACTTAAACCAACTAAAATAGAATTTTTGAATTTTTATTTCTTTTTACTTAGTCTTTCTGAGTTTCTGCTAAATACTTCAAATATTCAAATCAAGAAGTTATAATTGGTCAAATCATAGAGATTAATTCCTAGTCTCCTTCTAACTTTCAAATTCGAGTCAAATCAAATTTAGGCATGTTTTTCCAAAGTTTGACAAGTTACTAAAAAAAAGAATATTCTTCTTTTTACTATTTTGAGTAATAGTTTATGCCATTTTCCTATATCTTTCACCCATCGTATCTATTCTTTTCTTTTTGATTTTTAGAATCAAAAAATATTATCTAGAAAAGAAATACATAATGAATTAGAAAGTGCAAATTTATTTTGAACAATAGATGTCTTTCACATCCAGCTATACCAATGAGTAATCTCTTAATTTTTATTTAAATGGCAGTTCCAAAAAAACGTACTTCGGCATCAAAAAAGCGTATTCGTAAAAATTTTTGGAAAAAGAAGGGGTATTGGGCAGCGCTAAAAGCGTTTTCCTTAGGGAAATCTCTTTCTACTGGGAATTCAAAAAGTTTTTTTGTGCAACAAACAAATAAAATAAGTAATAAAACATAAGACGTTGGAATAATACGAACCGGCCTAAATTTAAAACCGAGTCATTTCATTTCGAAAATAAAATTCCCGATTTCCATTCCCTGTTGAGTTAATCAATAGGAATGGAATTCGTTCCACTCTTAGAATATGTAAAATAAGAATTTTTCTGTTTACCGTACATAATTTGAAAAAAAGTATTTTTTTTTGACAAAAAACACAAGATACTCAATACTCAATTTATTTTTCGTATATTTTATGATTTCCAAGGCAGGGAGTATTATTTTCCCCACCGACATATTTGTTATTTGTTACAAGCATATAAGGTTTTATTTTTGGATCCACTTTTCTTTCGTTACTAAAATCATTGAAACTAATTGAGTTTGAGTAAAATTCTAAACCCCTTTGTGCAACTTTCTTCCTTTTGGATTTTCTCTGAATTCCTATATAGGACCCCATATACCTCTCGATACCTCTCGCCATCAATCTACTCAAAAACACTTAGCGAAGCTATTTTGGATAAATTATGTGTCAATTTTGAATGATCCAAACTAGGTTCTTCTTTTTTTTTTGTTCATTGATGAAATGGATTTTTGGGTTTCGATTTTTGAAATCAAACAAATAAATAAAAAACAGTTCATTAAAAAAAAAATTTGTGGGTGGGGATTCTATCCCTTAATTCAGAGTAGGGCTATATAGTTTTAAAAGAGTTCAAGTCGAGGAGAATATAAAATACACAATAAAACTAAGACCCTAACCTAAACCTAGGAAAATGAACCTTCAAATACCTATTTAACCCATTTTTATTCATGAATTTAACTCTTTCCTAAAAAATATTTCACCCAATTCAATTTGAAAATCTAGACGATTGCTTATTCATAGGCTATTATAAGTTCAAGATAAGCCGCTATGGTGAAATTGGTAGACACGCTGCTCTTAGGAAGCAGTGCTAGAGCATCTCGGTTCGAGTCCGAGTGGCGGCATATCATCTACTAAAAAAAGTAAATAGATCCTATAATGAATTGAATTCAATTGCCGATTTTCTTTGTATAATTAAGGGACTCCTCTTTTTAAAAATTTTTATGATATTTTCAACCTTAGAGCATATATTAACTCATATTTCTTTTTCAATCATTTCAATTGTAATTACAATTCATTTGATAACCTTTTTAGTCGATAAAATCGTAAAACTATATCATTCATCCGAAAAGGGCATAATAATTACTTTTTTTTGTATAACAGGATTATTAGTTACTCGTTGGATTTATTCGGGACATTTTCCACTAAGTGATTTATATGAATCTTTAATCTTCCTTTCATGGAGTCTTTCCCTTATTCATATAGTTCCGTATTTCAAAAAAAATCAAAATATTCTAAGCACAATAATTGGCCCAAGCGCTATTTTTACCCAGGGCTTTGCTACTTCAGGTCTTTTAACTGAAATACATGAATCCACAATATTAGTACCCGCCCTTCAATCCGAGTGGTTAATAATGCACGTAAGTATGATGATATTAGGCTATGCGGCCCTTTTATGTGGATCATTATTATCAGTATCACTTCTAGTGATTACAGTTAGAAAAAAGAGAAACTTTTTTTCTATGAGTAATACTCGTAATCATTATTTTATTTTAAATAAGTCATTTTTCTTTGGTGAAAGCGAATACATGAATGAACGAAGTAATGTTTTACAAAATACTTCTTTTTTTTCTCCAAAGAATTATTACAGGTCACAATTGATCCAACAATTGGATTATTGGAGTTATCGGGTTATTAGTCTAGGATTTATCTTTTTAACCATAGGAATTCTTTCTGGAGCAGTATGGGCTAACGAAGCGTGGGGATCCTATTGGAGTTGGGACCCAAAAGAAACTTGGGCTTTTATTACTTGGCTCGTATTCGCGATTTATTTACATACTAGAACAAATAAAAAATTGAAGGGTACAAATTCAGCAATTGTGGCGTCTATTGGATTTCTTATAATTTGGATATGCTATTTTGGGGTCAATCTATTAGGAATAGGACTACATAGTTATGGTTCATTTATATTAACATCTAATTGAATTCACAAAGGAGTTCTTACGAATAGGAATATAAAAGTAGGAATAGAAAAGTGTACAACACATATCAGAAAAAAGGTTTGTGTAAACTGGAGAGAACCCGGTGAATCACTACAATATTTGATTCATCGGGTTCTCTCCAGTTCAAATTCATTTACTTAACGTAAGAGAAGAAGAAAAAGGATTCTTTTTGTGATTGTACAAAGAATATTTTTCAAAATGATAATTTTTTTATTCATGAAAACTATCTATAAAAAAAATTAGATAGAATAACTTCAACCTTTTCAACTGATAGTGAAAGAACGAAATCGGGGTACATACCAATACCGAGCACGGGTAAAAAAATCGAGATCGAAAGAAATAACTCT